CAAGATCCTCTGTTTTCGCTTATCTAATAAATCATTTAATGAAAGTAGATTATCTTTCCATTCATTTCACAACTATCATATCTCTTCCCGAACCAAACATGAATCTTTCAATTCATTTGGCTCTCACGCTCAATTGTTTCTTTTCTCTTTTCTTTGATTAATGGGCATTCCCATATCTTTGAACGGAATGAGCCTATCCTCTCTTTTCTGTTCTTATTCAAAGATATCGAAACTGATCTAACTTAGGAGGACTCTTCAGACCAGACAAAAAAGAAAAAATTGTCAGCAAAGTTGTTTCTTTATTTACAACTTCTTTCCAAAAATAAAAAGATTTTAAATAAGAAAGAATTTTCTTCTTTCTTCTTTATATGCTATGAGAAATTAAATCAAAATCCTAATAGAATAGAAAGAGAATTGAATAGAATTATGAACTTCATTACTTCATTCTCATTATTATTAGAAAGATTTTGATCTTTTTCATCCAAAAAATTCTCTTTTTTATACAAATATTTTATACAAATACAATACATAGGTCGTCGATTCGGCAGTGGATAAAAAAGGGGGACCCATCTTTCCAGTTAATGGTTCAAAGAATTTTATCCATATGAGTGTTCTACATCGGATAAATTCCTAATTATTCCTTTTTTCTTATTTTTCAACCTTTTTTTGGTACTTTTGGTACTAACGTAGTGGTAGAAAGAGTACCATGCTATGCTGTGCCTGGACTTCAAACAATTCATCTTTAACCATGTAAAAGACCTCAACATTATTGGTTGATAGAGAAGAGAATCAAAGTTCATTTACCAATTAGTCACGAAATGCTATGGTTCTTACATATGATTTCTGAATAAAATCCAATTCCGAAGTAATTCGTCGAGATTGTGCACCTTTTGTTCCTATTTATACTATAAAAATATAAAAAAGAATACATAAATATAAAGAAAGTGCAGCGGGTTAAATCCAACCTATTCTTGAAATACACAACTCGCACACACTCCCTTTCCAAAAAAAATCAATACACCCAGCACTACGCTTAGATTTATTGGATTTGTTGCTAAAATATCGGTATTAAACTCGAAACTCCCAGCGGATGGCCAGTGCCCCACGGAAACAAAAGAATTGGTTATATTTTTCATATGTTCTCCCCTTATAGATAGGACTAACAAAGAACAGAGTTCTTTTTGTATCACTCCGCTTATTATTATTAATGGAATTTGAGAATTCTCAAATTTCTTAGTTATGGTTATGCTTTTATTTTTATTTTTTTACATTTTTATTCTACAATGAAATTAAACATTAAACAAAAGGATTTGCAAATAAAAGAGCTAATGCCACGACCAGTCCATAAATTGTTAAAGCTTCCATAAAAGCCAGACTAAGCAATAAAGTACCTCGTATTTTACCCTCTGCTTCTGGTTGTCTCGCAATACCTTCTACGGCTTGGCCCGCAGCAGTACCTTGACCAACCCCAGGTCCGATAGAAGCAAGCCCTACAGCCAATCCAGCAGCAATAACGGAAGCAGCAGAAATAAGTGGATTCATGTTAAGTTCCTCGCACCAAAAAAAGAAATGGTTAATGATACAACCAACCAATAAATTCTTACTTATATCTCTTTTTTTTCTAGCCCACTGCATTTAGATGGATTCCCATATAAGTCCTTTTTCTATTTTGTCTTTTATTGTGAATTGAATGAAAGAGAAAACATAGAATAATTTATAAACAAGGAAACGCAATGACTAAAACCGTATACATATTTATTTACATAAGGTAGAAAGGAAAAAAGGTCTATCAAAGTAGCTAAAAGTTCCAAATGGAATTCAGAATATTACTGAATTGTCAGAACTACCTCGACCCGATAGATTTTAGTGAAAAAGATCAAAAAAGAAAAAAGAAGTATAGTAAGGTAATATAAGAAAAGTAGAAGTAGAAAAAAAAAAGAGATAGGGGTAATTACCATTTAACTAGTAAATATTTTTTCTTCCATAACGTAAATCACCTGCACTTTTTATTCTTTTTTATTCTATTAAATTCTATTCTGAAACCATTCTTCAAAACATACACAAGGATTTATACTCATAGGTATTACATATACATGATCTCCAACCCAGTGGATTATATTGAACCCCGAACCCCCGCATTGCTTGCGCATTGCTTGAATTGGGATAAATTAAAAAAAGACTATTTTGAAAGTGAGTCAATGATGACCCTCCATGGATTCACCTATATAAGCCGCAGCCAAAGTTGCAAAAATAAGAGCTTGAATACCACTTGTAAATAATCCAAGAAACATGACAGGTATAGGAACTACTGAAGGCACTAAAGAAACAAGAACAACAACCACTAATTCATCAGCCAATATATTCCCGAAAAGTCGAAAACTAAGAGATAAAGGTTTTGTGAAATCTTCTAGAATATTAATTGGTAAAAGTATTGGAGTTGGTTGAATGTATTTCCCGAAATATCCCAATCCTTTTTTCCTAAGACCCGCATAGAAATATGCCACTGACGTGGGTAAAGCTAAAGCAACAGTAGTATTTATATCATTCGTGGGCGCAGCTAACTCCCCATGAGGTAATTTTATGATTTTCCAAGGTAAAAGAGCACCTGACCAGTTAGAAACAAAAATAAATAGGAACATCGTTCCTATAAAAGGAACCCAAGGACCATACTCCTCTCCAATCTGAGTTTTGCTCAAGTCTTGAATAAATTCAAGGACATATTCGAAGAAATTCTGACCGTTGGTCGGAATGGTTTGCGGATTCTGAACAGCTATGATGACTGAACCTAATAAGATAGCAATTACAACCCAAGAAGTGATAAGTACTTGGGCATGAATTTGTAAACCTCCTATTTGCCAATAGAAATGTTGGCCTACTTCTACACCTGATATATCGTATAACCCTTTGAGTGTTTTAATGGAACATGGTATAACATTCATATTGTCCTCTAACAGAAATCAAACTTAAAAAAAGTGATTATTTTTATTCAACCATCTCTTTCTCAATTCACCTATATTCATTCATTAATTTAAGTTATGAATCGTATATTTCGGATACCGAGAAATCACATAAAAAAATACCAATCATTTTTATCTTTTCTTTTAAAAATTCTTTGATAGTCAAAACATAGTTCAAACTCCAGAAGATGCAAACCAAAAAAGTAATAATCAAAGAGAGTTCACTAAAAACAAACTAATCTTCTTCTTTCTTCTTCTTAAGAGTAATGATAAGATAATCAACCATTTTTTATATAACTAGAATGGCCCTCACAAATTGCAGATACTAATTTGGTAAGAATCAATCGAATCGAAGCTATAGCATCATCGTTGGCCGGAATAGAAATATCTGCAAGATCTGGATCACAATTTGTATCGATTAAACAAATCGTCGGAATACCCAAAATGACACATTCTCGAAGAACCGTATATTCTTCTTGCTGATCCACGATAATTACAATATCGGGCAATCCCGTCATATATTTTATCCCGCCAAGATATGCTTGCAAAGTAGATAACTTTCTCTTCAACATTGCTGCATCTCCTTTAGGAAAACGATTGAGTTTCCCCATCTTTTGTTCTGCTCTTAAGTCCCTGAACTTCTGAAGTCTTGTTTCTGTAGTAGACCAATTCGTTAACATACCACCAAGCCATTTTTTATTAACATAATGACATCGAGCCCTTATTGCTGCTGATGCTACTAAATCTGCTGCTTTCTTTTTGGTGCCAACGATTAAGAATCTTTTTCCCCTACTTGCTGCATCAAAAACTAAATCGCAGGCTTCTGATAAAAAACGAGCAGTTATAGTAAGATTTGTAATATGAATACCTTTACGCTTTGCCGAGATGTAAGGAGCCATTCTAGGATTCCATTTATTAGTAACATGACCAAAATGAATTCCTGCTTCCATCATTTCTTCCAAATTGATGTTCCAATATCGTCTTCCCATTTTACCACACTTTCTCTTTTTTTTTTCTCAAAGAGATTCAGTACCTTATGAAATAAAAAATTGTTCCGACGGAACCTTCTACCAGGATTGACCATTGATCTACGACCCAAACCATGAATTTCATTCTCTCTTTTTTATTTCATTGATTATGAAATCCATAATCGGACCAGAGAGTGAAAGTAAAAAGAAGAAACCTCTTGTTAGGATACATTACGTAAAAGATTGGTCTGAAGTCTCATGGAAAGTTTTTGGGGCACAAGAACAAAATAATTCTCTATGGTGTAGCAAAATATCGCTCATTTCCAACTCAAATAGATTATTCCTTTTGATTTTCAAATGAATGTTTTTGTCTTGCTTTGAACGATGTACTAATTTGTTGAATCCGGTACCAACCGGTATAATCCCCCCCAAAACAACGTTCTCTTTCAGGCCTTTCAACCAATCAATACGACCTCGTAGAGCAGCTTTTGCTAAAACTCGAGCAGTTTCTTGAAAACTTGCTTCGGATATGAAACTTTGAGTATTCAGAGATGACTTCGTTATTCCCAATAAGATTGTCCGATAACAGATTGATTCGTTCAAAACGCGCCCTGCTCGTTCTGCTCGCAACAATCCAAGAAATTCCCCGGGTAAAAAAACATTAGACATTCCATCTTCTGAAACCAAAACTCTTGATGTTACTTGACGTACAATAATCTCTAGATGTCTATTATGGATCTGTACCCCCTGGGATCGATAAACCTTTTGTATCTTATTAACCAAAGAGATACGACTTTGGGCTATGGTTAGTTCAGCTCCAATCAAGAATCCCCAGGGGATCCCAAGAATCCTTCGGATACGTTCGTCCCAACCTTCAATTCTTCTTTCGAGGTTCATTGATATTGAATCAATTGAACGAACTTCTAAGATTTGTTCTACTTTTGGAAGACCTTGCGTTATGTCACCAGATCTCGATTTTTCATATATAAATGTAATTAATGTATCTCCTTCATAAAAGGTTTCCCCATAATGACCATGGACAGTTGCTCCTGGAGTGACCAAATAGGACTTAGCTGATCTTATAACTAGAGAATCAACATGAACAATGAAAATTTGACCAGATTTTTTTATGCGTGATCCATATTTCAATAGATATACATTTTCACAAAGGAATTGTCCAAGGCTAATTATTGTCCATGCCTCTTCACAAGAATCGTGATGGAGAAAACACCAATTCAAATGGAATGAATTCCAAATGATGTTACTGCAAGGATCGGGATTATAAATACTACTATTTTCATCTAGGAAACAGTATTGAAATGGAAGTACTTGAAGCACTTGGAAAGTCTGTTGAAAATTTTCAAGCAAAAAAGATTTCTTTAAAAAGACTTGATTATAAGTTCTTAAATAGTAAGATGAACGAGAATTTCCTATTCTAGGCACAATAGTACCTAAAGGACCCAACAAATACCTAATTGGAGCCAATTCTTTTGTCGCATTATTCTTATTGAAGGGGCCGATTCGAGAACAATTGGATGATGACAAAATTAGGAAAGATTGGCATTCCTTATTTCGATTCAACAACGTACCAAGAGTTCCCTGATGTTGGGTAACTAATGGAATCTTCACCTTGGAATCAAAAGGATTTTTTCTATAGATACGATAGAATTCATTATTGGAAATCAATCCTGAACCTGCCGTAGCATACCTTTTTTCGGTATACGAAAGAGTGGACTTTACTAACTCAATTCGGATGAAATAACAAAGCAGATCATTTGTACTTATTTCAACAAAAGAAGCATGAACCTTTTCTTCTATAGAACTCTTTTTTTCTTGGTCCCAAGTCAATACTAAGCAAGCCCGAACTAATTGAATACTTGTGTGAGAAATTCCTCGAATTGACTTGCCATTTTCATAAAGTATATAATTGACAATTCGAAGTTGGACATTATTCTTTTCCTGCAAGAGATCCTGAGAGAAAAGTGTTGCTAAATTTATCCCATCAGCTATTTCATATGTGACTACGGGCCGAACCAAAACAAAAGACTTTTTTTTGGTAGATGTAATTCGTTGGACATAGATCCAATTTTTAAATTTTTTTGATCCTTTAGAATCTTTTTTTCTGATTCCTGGTGGTATCAAAATGCCACTGTGCCTAGATATTTTATCCACCTCTCCAGAAAAATGAATATCTCCAGAAAATATTTTCAGTTCTATACTTTTCTTTTTTCTCTCCACTCGGACTAATCCACCTACTCGACTTCTTGTATTTAGATTTAAAACAAGTCGTGTATCTACTCCAATGATACTATTGTTCCGGACCATTATGGGCGAAGATCCGGGTAAGATATGTATTTCCTCGGGAATGAAAAAAAATTGATCTACTTTCATTTGCGTTTGGTATTTCGGACTAAAATCTTTTGCTCCTCGATACTCAATCAAATTTTCTTTTTTTACGATTGAATCTACTTCGACAATCCCATATTTAGTAATTCCCGAACTGCTTCTTCTGTATCGCGGATCATCAAAATAAGCAAGAATACTATTTCTACGTAAAATACCATTTATAGGTATTTTAATCGAAATACCAAAACAGGGTTTCTTTTCTTGTTCTTTATCATATTGTAAGGGAATCACAAATCTATTTCTTCGCTTTTTCGCCAAAGAATTCTCTTGACGAATATAAGTAGAAGGCTCTATGAAATTCCAACGACCCTTAGATATGATTCGATAAGGTTTTGAATAGTCAAGACTTTCCCTATCTTTTTTACCAAAAGTATTCAACAATTTATGTCTTACTTGATCATTAGTCAGTGAGAGATCAAAGATATCTTTGAGAGAAAAAGAATTAGCATTCATTTGATCTTGATCCTTGTGGAGTGAAAAAGACACTATATTGGAATTGGATCTGCATAGACCTCCTGCTAATATCCATAAATGACTTGTTTTTGGTAATATATGAACATTACTATATGGATATTCGGGCGTATGATAGCCATCAGTACTCCAGTGCATTTCTCCTTCTGACTCAGAATAAATATGTTTTTGAACCCTCTCCTTAAAATGGAAGGTGGACGTTTCGGCACGAATCTCGGCAATCACTTGTTCTGATTCTACATATTGATCATTTTGAACTAAAATCAAACTTTTTGTTGGAATATTTACATTATGTCTAATATTTCGACTCTCAATAGTTACATACAAGTCTATAAAACATAGAAAAGCAGGATGCCCATGACGGGTACGTGTGGGATGAACCAAAGCCTCATCAAATTTTATTTTTCCATTAGAAGGAGCTCGTACATGTTCGGCAGTACCACCCGTGAATACTCCGCCAGTATGAAAAGTTCTTAATGTTAGTTGAGTCCCCGGTTCCCCAATTGATTGACCCGCAATAATGCCTACGGCTTCTCCCAACTCGACCAGGTCACCATGAGTAGGACTCCGGCCATAACATAATTGACAGATCCAAGATGTACTCCTGCAAGTAAAAGGAGTTCGAATATATATTGGGTGTGCTTGAAAGGTTATGAATCGATTAACAAGTCCAATTCCAATATCTTTATTTCGAGTAG